GTATCAAGAATTATGTACAAAAAAATATGAGAATATCTTCTGGTGTCGAGGGAATTGCATGGATAAAGATTCAAAAAAGAATCGATCTAATTCAAGTCATAATCTATATGGGATTTCCAAAGTTATTAATAGAAGGTAAACCTCGAAGAATCGAAGAATTACAGATGAATGTGCAAAAAAAACTTAATTGTATGAACGGAAAACTCAACATTGCTATTACAAGAATTGCAAATCCTTATGGACACCCTAATATTCTTGCAGAATTTATAGCCGGACAATTAAAAAATAGAGTTTCATTTCGTAAAGCAATGAAAAAAGCTATTGAATTAACTGAACTGGCGGGTACAAAAGGAGTTCAAGTACAAATTGCGGGACGTATCGACGGAAAAGAAATTGCACGTGTCGAATGGATCAGAGAAGGTAGGGTTCCTCTACAAACCATTCAAGCAAAAATAGATTATTGTTCCTATACAGTTCAAACTATTTATGGGGTATTAGGCATCAAAATTTGGATATTTGTAAACGAAGAATAATAAGCTTCGCCTTATCTTTAACGTTCTATCTAGCAAAAAAACAAAAAATGAAAATTTTGAATTAAATTTTATAAGATTGAATAAAAATTCGATTAATGATTTGATATTGAGATAATTGCTATGCTTAGTGTGCGACTCGTTGCATTGGTTTTTTTTATTTTAGAGTGATTAGGATTCAACAACAAAATAAACCAACTCATAGTATTAATTAATAACTATTAATAACCAACTCATCGCTTCGCATTATCTGGATCTAAAGAACCAGTCAAGATATAAATAAAGATATGATATATTGGCAATATCATTATACCAACTGAAATATTGCATAAAAAATAAAAAAAAAAAAAACGAATCTGATTATGAGTTGTGGAGCAATAAGAATATATGGATAAATGAAAAGGTGAAAGAAAGAAAAAGAATATCAATGATATATAATTCTAATATGTAAGGTCTATGAATCATTTCATAAAAAATAATGTAATAAAGCATCAATATTAATTAATCCATAATTAGATGACTATATTCATAGAACAAACAAATCAAGAGCTCCGAGTCACTAAAAACTGAGAAGGTTGACTCAAGAAAAAAGAAAATGGAATTAGAGGCTCCATTGTACAATTCAGACCTAACCATTAATGGAGAAGCGATGGGAACGACGGAACCTGTGACTGCCTAAGATTTTATTAAAAACGAATCTTAATGATTCATTGGGTGGGATGGCGGAACAAACCAAGAACCAATCCATTTATTAGAAGGAATCCTATTCTGAGGAGTCATGAGCTAACCCTACATCTGAAATAGATAATGAAAGAGTAAATATTCGCCCGCGAAAATTTTGATTTTATTGGATTTCTAAATTAGGGCGAACCTTATATGAGAATAAAAGGAAAAACAAAAATAAAAATTCGTTAGAACCTTAGAACATAACAAAACAACATTATCTATTTATATCTAGATAGCAAGAATTGTCTATAATAGAAAAAAAATACTTTTTTAGTTATATATCAAAACAAGATATACAAATGTCCAATAGAACAATAGATTAAATGAAATCTCAAAAAATCCCACAACGATTCGGTATATTATTTTATTCATTAAATCCATGTATATTCTATTTTAGTCGTTTCATTCGCGAGGAGCCGTATGAGATGAAAATCTCATGTACGGTTCTGTAGTAGAGATGGAATTGAGAAAGAACCATCAACTATAACCCCAAAAGAACCAGATTCCGTAAACAACATAGAGGAAGAATGAAAGGAATATCCTCTCGAGGTAATCATATTTGCTTCGGTAGATATGCTCTTCAAGCACTTGAGCCCACTTGGATCACATCTAGACAAATAGAAGCAGGGCGGCGCGCAATGTCACGAAATGCCCGCCGCGGTGGAAAAATATGGGTACGCATATTTCCAGACAAACCGATTACAGTAAGACCTACAGAAACACGTATGGGGTCGGGAAAAGGATCTCCCGAATATTGGGTAGCTGTCGTTAAACCAGGTAGAATACTTTATGAAATGGGTGGAGTCACAGAAAATATAGCCAGAAAAGCTATTGCAATAGCAGCATCCAAAATGCCTATACGAACTCAATTCATTATTTCGGGATAATAATTAGAACCAAAGGAAAGAGGTCTTTGGGATGAAAAAAAAAAACAATTGCAATTGTAGGTTCCTCTTTTTTTGGATACACAATATTTCTTTTTTTTTTTACTTCGCCCTTTGCACTGAAAGAACAGATAAAAAAAATGATATGATTCAACCTCAAACCCATTTGAATGTAGCCGATAACAGCGGGGCCCGCGAATTGATGTGTATTCGAATCATAGGAACTAGTAATCGACGATATGCTTATATTGGTGACGTTATTGTTGCTGTAATCAAGGAAGCAGTACCAAATACACCTTTAGAAAAATCAGAAGTGATCAGAGCTGTAATTGTACGTACTTGTAAAGAACTCAAACGTAACAACGGTATGATAATACAATATGATGATAATGCTGCAGTTGTCATTGATCAAGAAGGAAATCCAAAAGGAACTAGAATTTTTGGTGCAATCGCCCGGGAATTGAGACAGTTAAATTTCACTAAAATAGTTTCATTAGCACCCGAGGTATTATAAGACGAGATCATGATATATTTATAGTATTTGAATGAAATAGATTAATTAATAGATTGATTATGTCTCACGCATATACCTTTTGTTAAATATAATAGAAAAAGATTTAATAATTCATAAAATAATATTAATAAATAGAAAATTAATAAAAGATAAAAATAATAAAATAGCATGTTGATTATATCAAAAATCAAGGGCAACAATCATTTTAGTTTATCATGGGTAAGGACACCATTGCTGACATAATAACCTCTATACGAAATGCTGACATGAATAGAAAAGGGATGGTTCGAATACCATCTACTAACATTACCGAAAACATTGTTACAATACTTTTCCAAGAAGGTTTTATTGAAAACGTGAGAAAACATAGGGAAAGCAAGAAATTTTTTTTAGTTTTAACTCTACGACATAGAAGAAATAGGAAAGGATCATATAAAACGATTTTGAATTTAAAACGAATAAGTAGACCTGGTCTACGAATCTATTCTAATTATCAACGAATTCCTAGAATTTTAGGAGGGATGGGGATTGTAATTCTTTCAACTTCTCGAGGTATAATGACAGATCGAGAGGCTCGATTAGAAAGAATCGGCGGAGAAATTTTATGTTATATATGGTAATCTTTCTGATATCCGAATTATATCAGAGACTTACATACATTTTTGTGAAAAGAGAGAGAAAAAGCGGGTTTCTAATATCAATCCGCATACATTAGTTAATATGGGAAGGGGTTTTAACTGGAATTAGGAATAAAAAAAACAAATGGATTCATGAGGGTTTAATTACTGAATCACCTCCCAATGGTATGTTGCAGGTTCGTTTCTATAATGAAAATAGAATTCTAGGTTATGTTTCCGGAAGGATTCGACATCGTTTTATACATATACTACCGGGAAGTAAAAATGGAAGTAAGTCATTTTGATTCAAGCGGAGGGCGTATAATTTATAGACCCCGGAACAAAAATTCGAATGATTAGACTGTTTTTCAACTTCAACATTCTTTTTTTCTGGGGATACAATTAGAAGTTAAAAATTTTAGGAAAACCTATTTTCTTCCAATAAATAGATTCGGAATTCAGTTAAGGAATGACAAATATGAAAATAAGGGCCTCCGTTCGTAAAATTTGTGAAAAATGTCGACTGATCCGTAGACGCGGACGAATTATAGTAATTTGTTCCAATCCAAGACATAAACAAAGACAAGGATAATCTTTCCAAAAAACAAAAAAAAAGGCTTTCTAAAACTAAAGGACCAGATGCACAAATAAAATCAAATAAAATTCAAAATATTAATCTATTAGAATTTTTTAGTATTCTATAAATATAGAAAATGAAAAAAAAAATCGAAAAATAGAAAGAAAGGATCCGCTTTTGACATGAAATGGATATATCCATATATCTCTGACTTATATTTATGAGATAAAAAAATATGGGAAAACCTATACCAAAAATTGGTTCACGTAGAAATGGACGTATTGGTTCACGTAAGAATGCGCGTAAAATACCAAAGGGAGTTATTCACGTTCAAGCTAGTTTTAACAATACCATTGTGACTGTTACAGATGTACGGGGTCAGGTGATTTCTTGGTCCTCCGCCGGTACTTGTGGATTCAAGGGTACAAGAAGGGGGACACCATTTGCTGCTCAAACCGCAGCAGGAAATGCTATTCGGACAGTAGCGGATCAAGGTATGCAACGAGCAGAAGTCATGATAAAAGGTCCCGGGCTCGGAAGAGATGCGGCATTAAGAGCTATTCGTAGAAGTGGTATACTATTAAGTTTCATACGGGATGTAACCCCTATGCCACATAATGGATGTAGGCCCCCTAAAAAAAGACGTGTGTAAAAGGAAAAAGAAACATTGAAGAGATTTCAAGAGAAATAAATAATTCAAGGATTTGATCAAAATATATTACTATGGTTCGAGAGAAAGTAAGAGTATCCACTCGGACACTACAGTGGAGGTGTGTTGAATCAAGAGCAGACAGTAAGCGTCTTTATTATGGACGCTTTATTCTGTCTCCACTTATGAAAGGTCAAGCCGACACAATAGGCATTGCGATGCGAAGAGCTTTGCTCGGAGAAATAGAGGGAACATGTATCACACGTGCAAAATCTGAGAAAATACCACATGAATATTCTACCATAGTGGGTATTCAAGAATCAGTACATGAAATTTTAATGAATTTGAAAAAAATTGTATTGAGAAGTAATCTGTATGGAACTCGGGACGCGTCTATTTGTGTCAAGGGTCCTGGAGATGTAACTGCTCAAGACATAATTTTACCACCTTCTGTGGAAATCGTTGATAATACACAACATATAGCTAACCTAACAGAACCTATT